GAATAGTATGACTGGCTTTCCGGAAAATGAGACGAAACCCGCTTTATCAATAACTAACTTATCTATCTTTGGCCACTGAAAACCGTACGGAAGCCTTACTTTCTTTGGGGTATAGGGAGAGATTCTCAAGATCTGCAACATCATACTTGTTGTCCCTACTCAACTCAACTTATTAACTGCCCGTTCAAGGCGACTGATCTTCTCCATCAGAGGATCGGACGGTTGTGGTGGGACGTATGGCACTATCTGATTCATGGGAGTGAGAGCCAAGGACACGGCCGGTACTGCAGGAGGTTTTCTTCGCGTTTGTACGTTATTTAAATCATTCTAGCCTTTCGCTTTCTGCCCTAGGTTGTGAACTCGACATGGCTTGCGGGAATATGGGGTTTTAAAGTGAAGCAGGTGACATATATATAAGATCGAGCGCGTGGATCTGTTCAAAAAAACCACTAGGAGAGTCGCTTAGATAGTATGCCTCGACCGGAAGCCTGATCGCTCTAGGCTGTCTTTCCGACAGTGCAGTTTACTTAGCTTAGGGGAGTCACGTTTTTGATAAATGAAAAGTGGATCGATCTGCTTCTCCTTAAAGAAAAATAAAGTAATAAAGAACTAGCCTAGTGGAATATGTAGTCCGGATTACGGTAGCAGTTCCCCAATAACGGTTACAGCAGGTCTCTTAGAGCCAGTTCTAGTAATAAGGATTCTAACTATTGGAAATATTGGTAGGCGGAATCCAGTCTCCATTGAATAAAGTCATCCATCTATAGCTGAACGTGGCACGCATGGACTAATTAAAAGAACTTATATTGAGATTGCCCCTTTTCTTCCCACGATGTAAGCTACAACTCGAACGAAACAAGTGTGTTAAGAATATAGCCATCGATAAATCCAATAGTTCGATAGGATTATGGCATAACCTGGGAAAAAAACCCAGAGCCTTACAGCTAGTAGCCCGATACCGAAAGAAAAGTCCTTGTTAGTTAAACCCAAGAGCGTGCTAATCTGACATCACTTTATGAAATTACCTCTGAGATGAATACTTGAGGCTAGGAAAGCTTCATCCCATAGGAACTTTAATATCTTCCACTCGAAGATCTAGTAGGTAGCGAAAAGAGGCTACATCAATAGCTTAAAGAGTGTAAAACGTATTATATATAATAACTAAGGCCAGAGAAAAGATAGCTGCTTTGAAAAAAGCAGGAGATTATCTTAGCACTGCAACTCGATCCAAGGCTGCAACGATAACTTAAACTAAAAATGAATTTCATCCTGCCGCTGCCCGATAATCTGCTATCTCTAGCTTCCTTTCCTCCTTCTTCCTTGTCTGATCCTGATGGCTTGACAGAGTCAGGGACTAATGGGACTGAGAATGGTAATCTAGAAAGTGTTACCTCGGGGACTGCTACCTTTAACACTCCAACTGCAGGCTCGGCTTACCTTCTGCAACTGAAATTGGATTGGGGACTGAGACTGCTACAAGAGGGAATGCCCCTACCATGGAAAGATACAGCCCTATAACCTGGTTTTCAGCAGATCTAGAATCTCCTGCCCCTCTTTCAACAAACTTGCTTGCTATCCCAGCGCGTCTATCCTTAGTTTTCGTGTCTAGTTTGCTTGCTCACTTCCAGAACTGATCTAACTAGAAAGAAAATCTCTGACTGGTCCTAGAGAATAACCTTACTGGCTTACAGGGCACTCTCCATGGCTAGAAGAGGGAAGGACAAGTGAAGGATGAATGGAAGCTAGCCCTGAAAGTATATGGGTGGCAACTAGCCCTCTGACTATATATGAGTAAGCAAATACTGGCCCTCGCTCGACCTATGATATCAGAGAATAAGCTAGTTTAAGATATGGGGACTGCTACTGGCATCTTAATCCCTTCAGTTAGGCCCTTTCCCCTGATGGCTAGCTTGATAATGGTACAGCCCTTTAGCTCGTTAGGACGGGATAGTCTTCGTAGCACTAAACTAATAAATAAGAATAGCCTCGTCAGATAGTTAACTCTTTACGCGAATAGACCTTTTTCTTTATCCTTTCCCCTTTGCCCTAGAACCTTATCTCATTCTTTACACAAGAAATCTTCTTTGATGGAAGGTGGTTCAAGGATGGGCCAATCAAGCCCTTTGCTGAAAGGTGAAAGGTTAGCTGTAGGCATCCACGGTGGTCTTCCTCTCTCCCGATGGTTTATATAGCTTGACTGACCTCTCCATCTCCCTTTTTGTTATTTGAATTGGAAAGTTGAAAAGAGGAAGGAAGATTCCATTAACGACGTCTCAAATGATGATAAAAGCTTGATGTCTTTCTATCACTGTCATAAGTGATGATGAAGATCAGGGTGATGAGGTTAACCCATTACCGAATAAGCATGAGACTATACTTGCCCCATATCTTAAACTAGACCTCCTTACGCCGGTTCAAATCACATAAGGGCAATAAGAGCGGACTGACGCGTCAGCTTCTAGGGCGCCTTTTCCTTAAGCATTTCTTTCTCCATCTAAGGTCAGGGAAGATAGGGAAAAGAAAAACCGCTTTCTTATCAATTAGAAGGAAGAAAGAAGGAGCCGCTCGTCCCGGGAAACGAACGAAGTATGCTTTGGTGAGCGAGAAGCAGCCAGGTATAGGAGAAGGGGCGGTAGGACGGTAGGCTCAAAGGAGGCGGCTCTTTGCCTGTCTGGTCTACCTGATTGGGAGGTAGCTAGTCTATTCAATCAGCTAGCTATCCCATCCCTAACATTCAAGGTGGTTGGTACTGGCTCAGTTTCACAGTGATCTTCTTTCTCACAGCAACCACCTTTCCTTTCTTTCTGGCTTGTAATGTTCTTTTACTTGATTGAATTAGCAGTGATAGGTTAGCTACTGGTAGATGGGAATCCTACTCCGACATCGGGTCTAGTTTTCCGGACAGTCACTCTTCAGGCTAGATCCGATCCGCTGGTATCCAAGCCTTTGACAGCAGAAGGAAGATCACCACCATTCTCAGCAGTTTACTGACTTGGCAGTGACTCATTTCCTTGCTTCTTAGTTTGTCTAGGCAATCCTGTAACACGTGCAATCCTGTCTTTCACTAATGCCACTAGGCCCAATCTCCGGAACTTGGACTTGGCAGCAGGTAACAAGTCGGCTATCTGTCTTACTAATTTCTTTGTGTGTTCTTACAGTGATCCAATCAATCGGGAGTGGATGCCAGGCAAGGTAAGCATGCCACTAGCTTTCTGACTAAAAAGGGAGAATGGCGTTAATTCATTGACTCAAAGTTCTTATCCAGCGAAGGTTCTCTTAATCAATTCTCTTTGAGGATTTGCCACCATCCATGAAGTAGCTGGTTCGATAGGACCAGGGTAACTCGAAGCCAAGGTAAGCTAATAGGAGAGGAAGATCCGCCAAGCGAGGAATTAGCCATATAAGACCTTTTTGTGTGGGCTGATGCTCCTCTGAACTCGACTCTCACACTGACTTGAGTAGATGGGAAGAAGATAGCTATTCCCCCTTCCTTTGTTTGTTCATGTCTTTCCAGCCGAGCGAGAGAATGGGTTGGTCTTCCTATAGATACTATACTATAGGATAGGACTTTATATACTATACTATAGCCATGCGACGAGTGGTCCATTCCAGGCAAGAGAGTGCAGGTTAGTTCCCTTTTCTTCGTTTTTCCAGTTACGAGCGGTACAAAGGAGCCTGTTGGAGTCTTAAAGCAAGCCTATCTATCCTGATCCTGCAGTCCCTGTCTATCTCTTTCCATCTAAAATCTCCAGACTCTATCGAGCCAGCAGTAGCAGTCTCTTTTAAGGCAGCCATTGATTAAAGACATTGCCTCTCTTCGTATCGTAGTAGGGATTGGCAGGTTCAGATTGTTCACGTGCTCAGAGAAGGTAACAGGTGTGCAGATTTTTTAGCTCGGATGGGTTCGTCTCAGCTAGAGCAGTTTATGCCGTGGGAGTCTCCTTCTCGGCTTCTTGTAAGCCCTTCTAGAGATTCATGGTCGAAAAGACTAGCAGCAGCTCCCGCTAAATTACGACAACAGCCCCTTCCATCTTCAATCCCTTCCCTCACAGCTCCTTCTCTGTGCGCACCGGTAATTCTTCAAACTCCCTTCGACTGCTAACTCTTAGCAATCTTATTTCTTATATACTTGCAGTTAAGTTCCAAGCCTGAGGGCAATGATAAGATAAAGAACCGCTCCGCACCCTCCCTATGTGCAATGCAAGAAGTTCCTTGGCTTATAGAGGTCAATCAGTCAGACATGCCATGTTCAGTCTAATTGCCCTACCTATAGATAGGTCTTAAAAACTCACTATTCCTAGTGTCAGAGCTAATCGACCCTAAATAAATAGTCAAGATCTTGCCCCTATGTCAGTTGGATTCGTGAAAAGAGAACAGCTCCTTCTTTGCATCAGTTACCTTGAAAGGCTTTGGCGCTTTTGTCAAAAAGTCCTAAGACCGGTAATGCCGTATGCTAAGATGCTAAGGCCAATAAATCCTTTAGGGCAATCAGTCTTTGACTCCCTTCCCCTTCTTGCCTAAGAATTCTTGCTTCAAGTTCACTTGCCTTGCTAATGGTTGGAAGTCTTAATGCTACTGTCCTTGGCTGCCTAGTTGTAGGCTGCCTTTCTCTCTCGGTGGGAAGGCTCTTTCCTTTCCTCTAAGAGGGTTGGGCGTACCTGGCGGACTTGCGCATTTCTTACTTGACTTTTTTTTTTGACTGTTGCGGTTACGGCTAGACTACTGTGCTCAGATAACCAAGTCCTTGCTTCATTTTTGAATGCAGTTCGGGATCGAACGAGGTTTGGGAAAAGAAAGGCTATTTTCCGTTACGGGCTTATGGATCTAGTGGATCGTCCCAGTAAAGTACTAAAACAACTAACTACTTAGTTATCGTCACTGGCTGCAGATCTGGCTTGGCTCGATAGGCTATGGAATAAACGGATGGAGGCAGGCTTGCTTGACCCTAGCCCTAGCTTCTTAAACAAGAGAACGGACCGACTCTAACTAATCCACTCCTAGTAAAAGGAAGGGTAAAGGCAGACCTCGTCCTACTTTCACTCTACTCTTTCCATTGAAATGCTAGCTCGATTGCAGCTAGATTGCTCAGTAGGGACTACTAATGGACTATCACAAAAGAAGTGAGGGATTGGACGACGGACGGGACAACTAGCTAATTGGGGGGACGGAAGGACAGAGAGAACTCTTCAACGAAAATCCATCCTGAAATTACATAGATAAGAAGATAAATCCTTCAGTAGGAAAAATCTTATTATTAATTAAATAAAAGAAAGAATCGTTCAGTAGGCTAATCTTGACAGTTTCTCGATTGAGAAAGCGGCAGGCCCAAAGAGCTCTACATGCCTTGCGAGGTCGTAGAGCCGGTAAGCCTCGTTCGCCTAAGATCGAAAAGCACTTGGTTGAAAGCCTAGCAACGAGAAAAAAGAGTCCCATGCATAGCATAATTTGTTGGTCAACAACCAACCAGTGATTTTCGTCTTCCTGAATTGGGAGAGCAAGCAAGAATCAGTCTCTCTTTTTTTTAGAAGAGTCGCCCTTAATACCTGATATGCATCCCTTGTTGCTTGCTTTGCTTTGGGCTCATCCCGTGCTTGGTATCTTAGATATGCGATATCACGTTCGATGTGCTCTTTCTTTATGAAAGATCTCTCCTCCCGTTAAGCACTCGGGTACAGGTAGACAGAGGAGTTAGAGGTTATGTAATTCGCTATATGTCCTTTTCTATCAGTACGATTCCCGTCCTTTGTCGGAAAGGGTGTCCACTCTTGCAACAGTCGTAATCGGTCTTTAAAGTATTCAGGACTCGGGCTATATGCCCTCTTTTCGATAGAGAAATTTGAAAGCTCTCGGCGCTAAACATGCGAGAAAATGCTCTCTTTTAAGGCCTAGGAGTTCATTCAACTATAGCAAAGTATAGAGCAGCGAATTCCTTATTATCTCCTCCTTATGGTAACAGGAATCTGTCCAACCTCTATTGGTCATCTGGAAAGGGTCATCCCTTGCTTCTTCGATCCTCGGCCATATGTCCTCTTCAAGCTCTCCCTTTTTTGGTTTTGGTTGGGAAAGGCCGGGCGGAGCTGTGGATGCTGAGTCCTTTCCTTTCCTTGGAGAATAGAAAGGATTCACTATCTCTGTCCCGAAGTCACTATTTGAACCAGTGAGTACTGAAACTTACAAACTGCCTCCAACCGTCAAAAACGATTAGGCTTCCATTTCAGAATAGGATCTTTGATGTAGCCCAACTCTTTGAATTTGGATAGATCCGGAGGACAGGACCTTGGCCTTCTTGCATAGACTTGGGCTTGCTTTGATGATGGGTAGGCTTGTCGTGCTTTTGCCCTTCTGTGGGCTTTCATCGAGGCTGGAAGACCAAGATGCGAATCACATGCTTATCAAATCAAAAATGGAATCATTTTCAGGGTTTCAGAGATAAGATAGTGAGGCTTTGCCTATACGAAGAATAGGCCTTCCCTATCTATAGTACTGGGGCTACTAGGCAATCGGACGGACTTTTCCCACTACCGGGACGACTATTTACTTCCTTACTTAAGGACTTAATGATCCAGGGAGGAAGCAAGTCTAGAGAGAAGCAGAAAATCAAATAAGGTATAGAGCACCCTACATACCTTGCTCAGAGAGAGGCAAAGACAAGTGCTGTTGAGGTACCGGTTCAACCAAGTGCCCAAGCAGCAACAAGAAGTTAAATACGGCTGAAGACATATATTTAACCCGGGCCCAGAAAAGAATCTGACATTAAGTCCAAAGATCCGGGGTAGGGATGATTGACACGTTGATTTTAGTACCCCTTAAATGATATGGTAGGTTTTTATGTTTTTGTGAAAGCTCGGCTCCTGTTATTGCTGATGTCCAGTCATCCACATTTGAATTCCTTGGAAAAGAAGGCTAACTGCTTGTTGGCTGGGAGCTGTATGAGCGGTAAGTCCATTAGTTCGATGATTCTTCTTCGCCTTTATTTATATTGTTCAATAACTCTCCTAAACAAACAGTAGGAATTTTCTAATCAAACGACCTAACTTATTGTTTTGTTCACGCTCTAAGGAAGTGACTTGTTCAGCTGTAAACTCTGCTGTTCTTGTTTACGACTCTACTGCTATTGATTAATCCGCTGGGATTGGAATACTTGACTTGCTTTCAAAGCCTTTCTAGGCTAACTCTTAACTAAGTCCCAACAACGGCTAGCGAAGAAACTGTAGGGCTTAAGGCAGCGAATGACCTGAGGGTAGGCAACTCCATAGAATAATAAAGCAGCCTGGCTTCAAGTCTAGGACTTCCTAACTGCTTGATTTATAAGTCTTCTTTGTGTTATAATACGGGAATGAATCGCATATGTTGGTTGAGAATTGCTCGGGAATTCATTGATAGTTACTTTGCCAGGTTCTAGGGGGCTACTCTTCTTTTTTGTCAATCGAGCCGCTTTCCCTCATTCCACTCGTCCAGCCTCTTCACGAACTTGTACAATCGATGCCACAAAGATAGTCA